GAATCCCGAGTAATAGGCCAGGCCGCTAAGGTAGCTAAAGTAGTGATAAATCCTGTTAATAAAACGGGGCCTATAGAGAGTCCATCTATTCCTAATTTCCAACGGAAATCAAAAAAACTGATCCATTTATAGTCGTCTACTAGTTGGATTAATGGATCGTCCAATTGGAAATGATAACAGAATGCATAGGTTGTTAGAAGAAGTTCTAGCATGCATATACATATAGTATACCACCTAATTACCCTATTTCCTTTATGGGGAAGAAAGAAAATTAAGGAACCCGCAAATATTGGTAAGACTACAATTATTGTTAACCAAGGAAATTTGTTCGTGGTAAAGACAAGATACGCTTGGACCAAAAAAACCAGTGCCAAAAAATCAAATATTTTTTGGCACTGGTTTTGGCGGTAAAAAAAGAAATGGACTCGGGTTTCTGTAACGTATTAATAAGCTATACCCATGCTGCGGGTTGTTTCATGCCATAAATAAACTCGAACACTCAAGAAATCTGTTGGGCAGGCGGATTCACATCTCTTACAACCGACACAATCCTCCGTTCTTGGAGCAGATGCTATTTGTTTGGCTTTACATCCATCCCAGGGTATCATTTCTAATACATCCGTGGGACAGGCTCGGACACATTGAGTACACCCGATACATGTATCATAAATCTTTACTGAATGCGACATTGGATCTATCCATTTTTGAACGTGATAAAGTTTCAATCTAGTAAATTGATAAATGAATTATATATTTAAATACTAGTACTAGATGAATCGATGAGTTCCTCGAGTTTTTTTATTAATCTACTTCTGGATTGACAGTGCCAAACTACTTTGATTTATTATCTTTACTTTATTTTGTGATAACACGATCATACCTTACGTGGCAGACATGCTAATTTGAATTAATTTTTGAAATTTTAATTGATGAAAATTCTAATTTATTTTATATTATAAAAAAGTATTACTTATTCAACAAATTAGATTGATTTATACGAGTTGATTTTCTGTTACGATAAATTGATGAAACAATAGCGAGTCCAATAGCAGCTTCAGCAGCTGCAATAGCTATAACAAAAATGGAGAAAATGGCTCCTTTTAATTGACGACTATCAAAAAAATCAGAAAATGTTACAAAATTGAGATTAACGGCATTTAATATAAGCTCAAGACACATAAGCGCCCTAACCATATTTCGACTTGTAATCAATCCATATAGACCGACAGAAAATAAATAGGCACTCAAAACAAGTACATGTTCGAGCATCATCAACCAACTCCTTATCAATCGCGATTCATTTCAATATGAACAACATTTTAACCAATTGGATTGACTAGTAACGATAACGAGTAATAGAATAGAATATAGAATAAAGGAATATAGTGGGAATAGATCGAACTAATAAAGAATTTCTATTTTATATACAACGTCAAATAGAAAAATAAAATGCATGTGATAGCTCATAAAAAGGTTTTTCCATTTCGTTTCGAAAGAGTATTATTGACGAGCTACAGCAATTGCGCCGATTAACGCAACTAAAAGAATTATTGAAATAAATTCAAACGGAAGAAAAAAATCTGTTGATAAATGAATCCCAATTTGTTGACTATTACTTATCAGATCTTGCTCGATAATCTGGTTTGCTTTTGCAGTCCAAATAATCCCGTACCATGACGTATCTGAAATAGTAGTAATTAGTGAAACAAAAATACTTGTACAGACCACAGAAGTTACTCCATCTCCCACGGTCCAAAGATGGAAATCTTTGGAATATTCTGAACCATTTATGAACATCACAGCAAAAATGATTAAAACATTTACGGCTCCTACGTAAATAAGGAGCTGCGCAGCGGCTACAAAATGTGAGTTCGATAGAATATAGAATAAAGATATACAAACAAAAACCAATCCCAACGAAAAGGCAGAATAAATGGGATTGGGAAGTAATACTACTCCCAGACCCCCTAATATAAGACCCAATCCCAGAAAGACTAAAAGAAAATCATGTATTAGTCCAGGTAAATCCATTATATATAAAATAAGAGATAAATAAATCAAAATCTTTCATAACTTTATTGACCCGGTCAGGAAAAAGAGGTAACTCTACTTTTTTAGACTAGTTCTTAATTAATTCTTAATTAATTATTATTAAACTAGATCAAAACGAGTTCTTAAGTTTTTATTTCAGGCAAATTTAAAATTGTTCGAATTGTGTAATCGTCAATTACTGACATTGGTAACCGACCCAAAGCAATTTGATTATAATTCAATTCGTGACGATCATAAGTAGAAAGTTCATATTCTTCAGTCATTGATAAACAATTTGTTGGACAATACTCAACGCAATTACCACAAAATATACATATTCCGAAATCAATACTGTAATTAAGCAATCGTTTCTTTCTAATATCAGTTTCCAATTTCCAATCAACAACGGGTAGATCTATAGGACATACGCGAACACATACTTCACAAGCAATGCATTTATCAAATTCAA